TGCAATAATATTCAAAATTGTTTTGGATTGACACTACATATCTAATCTAGATAGATAGAAAAAGGATAAATGGAAGAATAAAAAAGGAGGAATTGAAAAAAAAATATATCGGATTTTTTAGTCCATAATGTATTTCATCAATCTAAGTGGAATAAGCAAAGTGGATTCCTTGTTGGTTAATCGAGTTACAATGAAAACCACACAATTGATGAAGGAAATGTCCGAATTTGTTTGATAGTTAATAAGATCAATAAACTAAGGTTTTGTCGTTCTAGGCCATCGGATTCGACGGAAACAATGATAAATAAATACGAATACAGCAGAAAAAAGGGGGGGGGAAATCAAAAAAACAAGTAGAGAAAAATTATACAAAGTTATATACAAGTTGCTACCCCCCCTTGGTATTTCTTTAATTGAATTTCATTTGATTAGACGGAAGTTCCTTAAAAAGTTCCGCTTTCTTTAAAAGATTCTGAACAGTTCCTGTGGGTTGAGCACCCTTTTCAAGGAAATATAGAATAACAGGAACATTTAAATAAGTTTGATTTTTCATTGGATCATAAAAGCCCACTTTTCTAAGATCTTTTCCTTCTCTTCGGGATCGAACATCAATTGCAACGATTCGATAGATGGCTCATTGGGATAGGTGTAATACCCCCCCTAGAACCGTATAGGAAGTTTTCTCCTCGTACGGCTCGAGAAAAAATGATTTGATTCGAAGTTTTGTCTATGTATGCAATTCTAATAAATTAAATGACAAATGGGCCTATAAAATCAATTAGACTATGATTTCAGTCTTTTTTTTTCTTCCTGAAAAGGAAAAAGAAACCATTCGTACTCATAACTCAAGTTGGATAACTCTTCAAATAGTTCAAAGGAAAAATTTTTAGTCAATTTTATTTATTGAGTAGTCTTTACCCCCTTCTGTTTGTCTCATTTAAAATTCGATTTGTATTCTTTAGTCTGATCCAGCCAGTGAGACTCTCGAGACAATTAAAATGGTGTTTCCTTGTTCTTAGATCCTTTATCCTTAATTTTAAATCATTGGGTTTAGACATTACTTCGGTGCTTCTTAATTCTTTCAAAATGGCAGCAACATACCCCTTTTTGATTTCTTTCTAGCAAAGAATCCTATGGACAGTTAATTCCCGCGTGATACACCTTGAATCGAAAAAGTTTGATCAATTCCAACAAGTTTTGCTTTTGAATTGGAAACTTGCTCGAATTGGATCCTTTCTATTTCTATATATAGAAGATATATTTACGAAGTTGTTCCAATTGATTGGCATTAACCCTAGATCTTTGTCCCCGAGAAATGAATTAATCCTTTCTACTCGAGCTCCATCGTAGACTATTTACAACCCAACAAAAAACGAAGGGTTCGAGTGTAACAGAACAAACAATGTCGAGCCAAGAGCACCCTCATTCCTAGACAAATTGAAAATGGTGGATTTTCAATCCACAACGGACCGTGTCCTTCAAATCGCACGTTGCTTTCTACCACATCGTTTCAAACGAAGTTTTACCATAACATTCCTCTAATTTCGAACCGGTATGGAATTGATTCAATTATGGAATCATGAATAGTCATTGGTTCAGCTGTCCATAGACATCGTAATCTAGGCTTTTTCTTCTATATTATTAATTATTATATTATGATATGTGGAACGATTTTTCTGAAAAAGTCTTAGCAAGAGAGCATATTTATAACATACATAAATAATAAGAATATATAGATAATAATATAGATAATAGAAAGAAATATATAAACGAATAACTTTTTGAATCCGCATCTTCAAATGACTCAATAAGATAGATTAAATGATTTCCTACTTTTTCAAAGATTCCACTTAGAAGGACTCATTCAAAATATTTATTCAAAATATTTCTAATTGAAATTGAAAAAGTTTCCTATTTAGACATCATTATTTAATATTTATTTAATTTGAAGAAAATTGGACAATAAATATCCCGTTTGACCTTCATAGGAAGATAAGTCTTTTTAATTGACTCAGCACTGATCTAATTTCAAATAGATCAAAGAAAAGAAGAAAGAAATCCAATTTTTTCATGAAATGTATAAAAAATAAAAAAATGATGTAAGTTAAGATTTGAATCTTTATTCTTTTCATCTGACTACGAAAATCAAAATAAAAAAAATAGGAAAGGTTTTTCGTATCTATCAGATAGACTGAATAGTTGTCACTGTTCTAGATATTCTATAACAGTGAATTGAAATAATTTCAGTTTAAATAATGAAAGGATTACAAATCTTTTTCACAAAAACCAAAAAATGAAATTATTGTCATTGAAATAAAACGATACATACCATATAAGCTAAACATTTCCTCATTTTATATGAGGAAATGATTGATATGTATTTTGTTTAACATGGGGTTGGGTAATATTTCAATAATCGACTCTTGTCATAAATAAAGTGAATAAAATCAAAAGGATGGGATAAATCCCCCCTGCCTCAATCGTTACATAGATTCCCAAT